TAACAGAGGAACAAATAGTCAATTTGGAAAAAACTTATTGTCAGCCTCTTTCAGATATGAATCTATCTGATTCAGAAGGGAATAACTTGCATCAGTATCTCAGTTTCAATTCAAACATGGGTTTGATTCACACTCCATGTTCTGAGAAGTCTTTACCATCCGGAAAGAGGAAAAAACGGAGTCTTTGTCTAAAGAAATGCGTTGAGAAAGGGCAGATGTATAGAACCTTTCAACGAGATAGTGCTTTTTCAAATCTCTCAAAATGGAATCTGTTCCAAACATATATGCCATGGTTCCTTACTTCGACAGGGTGCAAATATCTCAATTTCACCCTTTTAGATACTCTTTCAGACCCATTGCCGATACTGAGTAGTAGTCAAAAATTTGTATCCATTTTTCATGATATGATGCATGGATCAGATATATCACGGCCAATTCCTCAGAAGATTCTTCCACAATGGACTCTGATAAGTGAGATTTCGAGTCAATGTTTACAGAATCTTCTTCTGTCCGAAGAAATGATTCATCGAAATAATGAGTCACCCGTTCCATTGATATGGGCACATCTGAGATCAACAAATGCTCGGGAGTTCCTCTATTCCATCTTTTTCCTTCTTCTTGTTGCTGGATATCTCGTTCGTATACATCTTCTCTTTGTTTCCCGAGCCTCTAGTGAGTTACAGACAGAGTTAGAAAAGATCAAATCTTTGATGATTCCATCATACATGATGGAATTTCGAAAACTTCTGGATAGGTATCCTACATCTGAACTGAATCCTTTCTGGTTAAAGAATCTCTTTCTAGTTGTTCTGGAACAATTAGGAGATTCTCTGGAAGAAATACGGGGTTCTGCTTCTGGTGGCAACATGCTATTGGGTGGTGGTCCCGCTTATGGGGTCAAATCAATACGTTCTAAGAAGAAATATTGGAAGATCAATCTCATCGATCTTGTAAGTATCATACCAAATCCCATCAATCGAATCATTTTTTCGAGAAATACGAGACATCTAAGTCGTACAAGTAAAGAGATCTATTCATTGATAAGAAAAAGAAAAAACGTGAATGGTGATTGGATTGATGATAAAATAGAATTCTGGGTCGCGAACAGTGATTCGATTGATGATGAAGAAAGAGAATTCTTGGTTCAGTTCTCCACCTTAACGACAGAAAAAAGGATTGATCAAATTCTATTGAGTCTGACTCATAGTGATCATTTATCAAAGAATGACTCTGGTTATCAAATGATTGAACAACCGGGATCAATTTCCTTACGATACTTAGTTGACATTCATCAAAAGGATCTAATGAATTATGAGTTCAATAGATCCTGTTTAGCAGAAAGACGGATATTCCTTGCTCATTATCATACAATCACTTATTCACAAACCTTGTGTGGGACTAATATTTTTCATTCCCCATCTCCTCATGGAAAACCCTTTTCGCTCCGCTTAGCCCTATCCCCTTCTAGAGGTATTTTAGTGATAGGTTCTATAGGAACTGGACGATCCTGTTTGGTCAAATACCTAGCGACAAACTCCTATGTTCCTTTCATTACGGTATTTCCGAACAAGTTCCTGGATGACAAGCCTAAACCTATTGATAATATCGATATTGATGATATCGATATTGATGATAGTGACGATATTGATGATAGTAATGATGACCTTGATATTGATACGGAGCTGCTAACTATGACGAATGTGCTAACTATGTATATGACGACGAAAATAGACCGATTTGATATCACCCTTCAATTCGAATTAGCAAAAGCAATGTCTCCTTGCATAATATGGATTCCAAACATTCATGATCTGCATGTGAATGAGTCGAATTACTTATCCCTCGATCTATTAGAGAACTATCTCTCCAGGGATTGTGAAAGATGTTCCACTGGAAAGATTCTTGTTATTGCTTCGACTCATATTCCCCAAAAAGTGGATCCCGCTCTAATAGCTCCAAAGAAATTCAATACATGCATTAAGATACGAAGGCTTCTTCTTCCACAACAACGAAAGCACTTTTTTATTCTTTCATATACTAGAGGATTTCACTTGGAAAAGAAGATGTTCCATACTAACGGATTCGGGTCCATAACCATGGGTTCCAATGCGCGAGATCTTGTAGCACTTATCAATGAGGCCCTATCAATTAGTATTACACAGAAGAAATCCATTATAGAAACTAATACAATTAGATCAGCTCTTCATAGAAAAACTTGGGATTTTCGATCCCAGATAAGATCGGTTCAGGATCATGGGATCCTTTTCTATCAGATAGGAAGGGCTGTTACACAAAATGTACTTCTAAGTAATTGCCCCATAGATCCTATATCTATCTATATGAAGAAGAAATCATGTAAGGGAGGGGATTCTTATTTGTACAAATGGTACTTCGAACTTGGAACGAGCATGAAGAAATTAACGATACTTCTTTATCTTTTGAGTTGTTCTGCCGGATCGGTCGCTCAAGATCTTTGGTCTTCATCCAGACACGATGAAAA